TGATCCCCCCTAAACAATAAAATATGTTGACATGAGGAGGAACATATTTACTAGTTATATCATCCGCAATCGCCTGAATCTCGAGACGTTCCTCAAACCAATCATATACCTTATTGAGATAGGTAATCCAAAGGAATTCCCCCTCAGAGAACCGTATATGAGAATTTCATCTCGTACGGCTCAAGCGGAAACACACAAATACTGATTTCAACGGATACGGATATGTAATAGAAAGTTCAAAACTTCTTAGCCACTGGATTCGATTTGCCCCAAAGATACGAAGTAACAAAAATCCGGAATCTCTTCTTTGTGATGATAATGCCAAAAATATCAAGTTAGCTCATCCGTCTTTCTTTATGTTGATCGTTACAGGCCTCTTGAATCTTCTCTTCCCTATTTATTTTTTATTTGTTATTTGATTTGTTGTTTTTTGTGCGTAATGCAGATTAACAATAGTTTTGCTATTGATAGGAATTCCCTTGTTGAGACCCTATGAATCAATTGAAACCTCAGATTCATACTAGAACCACGATGATTTAATAAAGCAAAGCCTCAAGCTAAACTCAAAGGTTCTCTGAGTAAGAACCGTTTGATGATCACTTATTCAATGAATGGATGTAATGACTCAACAAAATCTAGAGAAACATTTGTCCTTTGTTCAAACTGAAAGAAGAAAAATCGTTTGATTTAGGAAATACCTATTTAAATTTTTTTTTTGAGTCCGGTTGCGAAGTCTGAATAGTAAATAGTAGGTATGAATCATAGTTCAAATATTTCTTTTCTTGATCTATTCTATATATTCCGTGCTCCAGATACTAGAATAAATATCCGACGAGGTAGAATCATCTTGATAGGGATGACAGGCCCATTTTCTGTATTATCAATAGGATCAATTATAACAAGTCACACACTCATATTCCGGAAATACCGAAACAAATAAATCTCACGGTCGAACTACCAGAATGGTCTAGAAATCTGAGTCTTTCTTAAGTAAAGTAATTTTTTTGATTGAAAAACTAGGACTTTCTAGTTCTTATGAACCTAACTCATTGAAATTCCATCCAGTAAAACGGAAGAATTATAAATTTCCAAAATAATAGATAGGAATATCGCAAATAGAGCCATTGTGACCCCCATAAGTGGTGTAGTCCCCCAGCCCGGTGCTACTTTACCATATTCCGAATTCAATGGTTTCAATAAATTCCCTACAGTAGTTCGTCTTGGCCCAGATCTAGAACTACCCTCAACGGTTTGTGTAGCCATAAAATACTATTCATTGGTTGAGATCTGTTGACTTTGTATACCATTCCGTTGTAGTTGTAAATAAACGATCTTATCGTAGATCCATTGTGATCTTGAAATTATCTAAAAATGGAAACAGCAACCCTAGTCGCCATCTCCATATCTGGTTTACTTGTAAGCTTTACTGGGTACGCCTTATATACCGCTTTTGGGCAACCCTCTCAACAACTAAGAGATCCATTCGAAGAACACGGGGACTAGTTGAAGTAATGAGTCTCCCATATTGGGAGGCTCATTACTTCAATTGAGATAATGAAAAATTATTTCATTTTTTTAGTTTTAGTCGGAACCTTAGGCGGTTCTCGAAAAAAGATAGCGAAAAAAATTATCCCTAAAGTCGAGACTAAAAGGAATGTATAAACCAATGCTTCCATAGATTCGATCGTGGTTTACAATTATAGCTTCCACACCTATTCATTGGGGATCATTTACCATATAAAGAAAAGTAAAGAGTCAAAGAATAAATGGTGATTCAAATCAAGATTTCTCCGGTACCTTATGTCAAATCAAAAAAAAAAAAATAGAGGCGAAAGATACCAGAGCAATGTTGTATCAGACTACTTGTCTCCTTGTAGTTGGATCCCCAATTTTTTGAAATGCTCCAAATTCCACTTGAACATCCAAATCTGGATCAATACCAGCAAAAACATCTCTGAACAAGGTTCTAGCACCATGCCAAATGTGTCCAAAAAAGAAGAGCAAAGCAAAAGTAGCATGCCCAAAAGTGAACCAACCCCTTGGACTGCTACGAAAAACACCATCGGATTTCAAAGTAGCCCGATCTAATTCAAAAATTTCACCTAATTGGGCACGTCTAGCGTATTTTTTTACAGTAGCAGGATCACCATAACTAACTCCATTGAGTTCGCCACCATAGAACTCGACAGTTACACCTACTTGTTCAACACTATACTTTGATTCTGCCCTTCTAAAAGGAACATCGGCTCTCACAATTCCGTCTCCATCTACTAAAACTACCGGAAATGTTTCAAAAAAAGTAGGCATACGACGTACAAAAAGCTCGCGCCCTTCTTTATCTCTAAAGACGGGGTGTCCTAACCATCCAACAGCTATTCCATCCCCGTTGTCCATTGAGCCTGCTCTGAATAATCCCCCTTTTGCCGGATTATTACCAATGTAATCATAAAAAGCTAATTTTTCGGGAATTTTAGACCAAGCTTCCGATAAACTCAGATTTTCGGCTAGTCCGGCGCTAACTCTTCGATATATTTCTTGCTGAAAGTATCCCTGATCCCACTGATAACGAGTGGGACCAAATAATTCGATTGGGGTAGTTGCTGAACCATACCACATAGTTCCAGCAACAACGAAAGCTGCAAAAAAAACAGCAGCGATACTACTAGAAAGTACAGTTTCAATATTTCCCATACGTAATCCTTTGTATAGACGTTGAGGCGGACGGACACTAAGATGGAATAGACCTGCTAATATGCCCAATGTACCCGCTGCAATATGATGAGAGGCTATTCCTCCCGGAACAAAAGGATCAAAACCTTCCGCGCCCCACGCTGGATTTACAGATTGTACTTTTCCAGTTAGTCCATAAGGATCGGACACCCATATTCCAGGACCATACAAACCTGTTACATGAAATGCACCAAAGCCAAAGCAAGCCACCCCTGAGAGAAATAAATGAATTCCAAAGATCTTGGGCAAATCCAAAGAAGGTTTTCCCGTACGCTCATCACAGAATATTTCTAGATCCCAATACACCCAATGCCAGATAGCTGCCAAGAAGCACAAGCCAGAAAACACAATATGTGCCCCTGCGACACCTTCATAACTCCAAATACCCGGATTCGTTATAGTTCCTCCTGAAATACTCCAACCACCCCACGAATTGGTTATTCCTAAACGAGTCATGAAGGGTATAACGAACATACCTTGTCTCCACATTGGATCAAGAACAGGGTCAGAGGGATCAAAAACCGCTAATTCGTATAGAGCCATCGAACCGGCCCAACCAGAAACTAGAGCTGTATGCATTATATGGACAGAAAGCAATCGACCGGGATCATTCAATACGACAGTATGAACACGATACCAAGGCAAACCCATGGAAATACCCCTTTATCAAAGATAAATAGACACTATGTCACCTTATTTTATCGCATTGGAAAGGACTATACTATGTACCTAAGTACCTAACCTTTTCAGTGGATTCTGTATGAGAAAGAGTTAATATTTATTCCGTTCCATTGAAAATAACGGAACAATTCTGTTCATAAGAACAAAGAGAAGCAGATCTATTCTATACCCGATAAGTACCAATACGCAATGGGGGAATTGGTACCATTTTGTGGGAACGAATGCATAGATACTTGTTTATCATTCGAACGATCGATTGCTCCGTTCGTTAAAATTTTTCTTTATTCATTCTATCTTACTCTATAAACCTTCCAATCAATCTATCTAAAAAATAGAATAAACAGAAAAAAGGATGAAGACAATAAACCCATTGTTACGTTTCCATATTAAAGTGAAGTATAGTACTTAATTTTTTTTTCTTTAATTTAATGCCCGTTGGTGTTCCAAAAGTACCTTTTCGGAGTCCTGGAGAGGAAGATGCAGTTTGGGTTGACGTATAGTGCGACTTGTCAGACATATTGGGTCATATGGGATTTACCCGTTCTCTCCCCCGATTGAGATATCCTCTGTTTCGCCCAAGAAATATTGTATTGAGATTGAGTGAATCATCAATCATTTGGAGCGTGAAGTACAATTAGATCAATTTATATTGGGGATCAATATTATCAATTAGAAGAATTTATGGTTGACTTGGACTGATAAAATAAAGTCTCCAGGCTCCGTTCAGAAAATACCAAATTGGTAACAAATTGATAATATATGTACGATTACCACTTGTATCATAAACGATTCTTATACTTACTATAGGAGCGATCTCAAACTGCCAACCAATGGAATAGTATGATGAATACATCGAATAGTTTGGAGAAGACATGAAACAAATTGAAAAAGAAGTCGTAACAAAAAAAGTGGTACTGAGATCATTTGCCCTATATGTACAAATAGAATTCGGGCAGATCTTTTCCCGGAGTAGAAGAAACATGAACCTAAAAAAATGGAAAGGGCCCATTCAGGAACAATAAAATGACATCGTGATTTGAATCTCGATGAAACAATACATCAATGAGAGGTTAGTTCAATAAGTTCAGAAAATTATTTTTTTTATAGGTATAGGTAAGGGAACAAAAACTCATCTTATGTTTTTTGAAAAATAGAAGAAGAAAACCCCCTTCATTAGAAAAACAAAAACCTGTTACAGAAAAAAAAAAGAAATAGAACTGGAATCGACACATTGATTCTTTTTTTCGCAATTTTTTTTGAACCGTATGCATCCAAAGGTGCACGTACGGTTCCTAAGGGAACCAATTTTGTCCTAATCAACCGACTTCATCGAGAAAGATTACTTTTTTTAGGCCAAGAAGTTGATAGCGAGATCTCGAATCAACTTGTTGGTCTCATGGTATATCTCAGTATAGAAGATGATACTAGGGATTTTTATTTATTTATAAACTCTCCCGGCGGATGGGTAATACCAGGAATAGCCATTTATGATACTATGCAATTTGTGCCACCCGATGTGCATACAATATGCATGGGATTAGCCGCTTCAATGGGATCTTTCATTCTGGTCGGAGGAGAAATTACCAAACGTCTAGCATTCCCTCACGCTTGGCGCCAATGAGTTTTTTTATTTGAAAAAAAAAAAGGAAGACTATGCCTTCGCCATATTGAATATGAATAATAAGTAATAATAGCATGGCACTTCGAGTTCGATATGAGCAAACCATTATTGTTTTTTTCATAACATGAGATTTTATGTCGAGATAGTAGTATGAAATAGAGGTCATTTCGGATTTGATCTTATGTGTCGGGGGTACATTTCAGCGTCACAAACCATTCTTTTTCACACCAGAATTCTCTTTCTGATATTTATGTTATGAAAGAAAAAGTAAAAAAAAAAAAGATCATTTTTTTCCTTATTTGATCGTATCAGAAAGGAACTTTGGGATTGCTAAATCACAGACAAAATAAATATATAAAGCAACAGAACCATCATAGTATTTTTTTTACTCCTACGAAAGGAAGGGTGGTAAATGGATCATTCAACGATCCGGATCGGATGGATTCTATTTCTTTCTTCAATAGAATAGAAGAGAAGAAAAAGAAAAAGTAAATTCCATTGTAGAGCCGTATGCACAAAAGATGCCTGTACGGTTGTACAATTCTATTTTTTTTTCTTATATTTTTTTTATCCCTTACTTTAGCCCAATCATGCAAGATAGAAGAACCCTTCATGATGTTATATCAATATCATCAGGGTTATGATTCACCAACCTGCTAGTTCTTTTTATGAGGCACAAGCAGGCGAATTTATCCTGGAAGCGGAAGAACTACTGAAACTTCGCGAAACCCTCACAAAGGTTTATGTACAAAGAACGGGTAATCCTTTATGGGTTGTATCCGAAGACATGGAAAGAGATGTTTTTATGTCAGCAACAGAAGCCCAAGTTCATGGCATTGTTGATCTTGTAGCGGTCAAAAATGAAAATACTAGGGATTTCATGTAAATCCATTTCAAACCATAATTCGAATTTTCTGCGATTTGATATTGAATAGAAAAAAAATTCATGATCATCAATCATCAGGTTAAGATCGATCTAAACCAACCCATTCCATTCTAGAATTCTATATATACATACGACATGCCAACTATTAAACAACTTATTAGAAACACAAGACAGCCAATAAGAAATGTCACGAAATCTCCCGCTCTTAGAGGATGTCCTCAGCGTCGAGGAACATGCGCTAGGGTGTATGTGCGACTCGTTCAGATCATGAATTCGAACAAATGAGACAATTTTCCAGTATCAATGACCAGTACCAATGAATAGGATAGATAGAGAAGAACTATCATATACCTATATTGTGTTTGGAATTTATGGTTTACATTGGTGCAAATCCAATCAGCTAGATTTGAGATGAAAAGCAATTCCCCATTGGGGGCAAATAGTTATCCATTAAGCGGAGGAAATGGTATTATAAGAAGCAAAAAGGTTATACTCCTATTCTTGAAAGAACGGACTAACAGGGTCAGCTACCTAGCCAACTTTCATAATTAAATGCCGTCACTGTATAGATAACTCTTATTGTGAAAAGAACTATTACTGTATAATTGATGGGTAGAGCCAAAGAGTGTGAACTATACAAGTTAACAATAACATTTCATAAAATGAAAGAAGAGGCTCCGGTGTATAGAGAGGACCTCACCGTTTTTAAAAAAAAAGTAACCATAGAAACGATGGAACCCACTATTTTTTTTTTTATTTTTTATTTGGTATCGTTAGGATTTCTTATTTCCAGGTGAAATGCCTGGAAGGAATAAAAAATCGTGGTTGGGGAAAGTCATAGTAGCAAAAGCCATTGGAATTTATATTTTATATATCGGAATAATCCGTTTTGTTATTAATTGACGGGGGGTAAAGGATGACTGAAAGAAGAGAAATCAATTAGTTATTCATTAAGGTTTAATTTGATTCAATGACCAGAGTTAGACGAGGATATACAGCTCGGAAACGTCGAACAAAAATTCGTTTATTTGTATCAACCTTTATTGGGGCTCATTCAAGACTTACTCGAACGACTACTCAACGGAAAATGAGAGCTTTGGTTTCCTCTCATCGAGATAGAGGCAGGCAAAAGAGGGATTTTCGTAGTTTGTGGATCACTCGAATAAATGCAGTAATTCGTGAGAATAAGGTATTCCATAATTATAGTAGATTAATACCAAATCTGTACAAGAAGCAATTGCTTCTTAATCGTAAAATACTTGCGCAAATATCTATATCAAATAAGAATTGTCTTTACATGATTTCCAATAAGATTATCAAATAAAAGATATGATATTATAAAATAAAATACAGAAATGATTGAAATTGAAACAGAATTCCCCGGAGAATGAACTCCGGGAAGATAGAATAAAAAAAAATTAAGTAAGAGTAGGAATGAACGAACATGTTTCAATAAAAAAAAGATTTCTTCTTCCCCAATTTTTTATTTCTTATAACACAAGAAATAAATCGGGATTCTAGGCCTTTTGAACAAAACATCAATCTGAGCTTGAGTTCCGATTGGAGTTTTGAGTCAATTGAGGAGTATGTTTATTTATTTCTGGTTCTAGGACCAGTAGTTTTGGGGATCGACTCGGCTCTCTCAAATTGTTTCTCATTATTAAGAAAAGGTAACAAAGATAAAATACGAGCTTGTTTTATAGCAATAGTAATTAATCGTTGTTGTTTCAAGGTCAATTTATTCACCCGTCTAGATAATATTTTTCCTTGTTCACTAATAAATCGACTAATTAAACTCATGTTTCTATAATCGATTCGATCCCCCGATCCAATTGGGGACAAACGCCTACGAAAGGATCGCTTGTATTTACGAAAAGGTTGCTTGGATTTATCCATGGTTTATTCCTTATCTCTAAAATTATATTTCTTTATTCATTTCAGATCTGACCGAAATAGGCTTTGATTCGCATCGTTTATATTATACATATCATATATAATACATATCATATGTATGTATATATATATGAAAATTAAATCGGGTTTGATTTGTATTGTATATATTATGTATATTATATATGTTAACTTAAATATGTTAAGAAAAAATATGTTAACTTAAATATGTTAAGTTCTTCCTCTTCCTGTTCCTTGGAAAGATCGCGCACACGTTCCGTTCCATCTATTTCTTTATTTCCCCATGAATCGTATGCTTGTGACAATAGCGACAAAATTTTCTCAATTCTAATCGACTGGATGTATTGTGTCGATTCTTTTGAGTAATATATCTAGAAATACCCGGCGATTCTTTATTGACACCATTTCGGACACAACTGGTACATTCCAAAATAACTCTGACTCTGACATCTTTACCCTTGGCCATGAACCCCCTTTTGATTTTGGATCGACTTAACCTCTTTTCTTCTATTTTCGACCCGAACTGAAGAAGAATAAAAGAACAAAAAAATAAATAAGAAAATCAATAGAAGTTACTAACTTGAAATTAAATTTTCATTTCTAAAGATTTCGTTGTGTTGTATGTGTTGTAATTATATAATTACAATTAATATTAATAGAGTAAAAGTAAAGTAATAATTAATAAAGTAATAATTAATAATAAAATAATAATTAAGTAATACAATTTCTTTCTAACTATCAATTATTCCTATCTTAAATCCCAATATTTCATTTAAGTATCTTCTTTCTATGCTATGATTTCGTGGATTCTTTCCTAGATCTGGATACACATTTCCATTTCTGTTCCCCAAAATTCGATTTTAGATTCAACAGATTTTTGTCGAGGTTCAATACACTTTTTCTTTTTCTTTCCTTCCTATCCTCCTCCTATCCTAAAGAACTGAAAAAAAAAAGGAAGGGGCGAAATTTTAGTCACGTCACGTAGAATTGTATCCCTAATTTTCTTCATTTCTTCGCATATTAATAACTAGAATGAAAAAAAGGGGAATGACAAGGCATCTGGGAATAAACGATTAATTTCTATCAATAGACCTGCTAAAGACCCAAACCATAGAGTAGTTAGCACAGGTGCCACGGAGAGATATGTTTTTATATCTCGCATTGAAAATCCTCCTTCTTTATTGTAATACATATATGTATGGTCAGATGTTGTAGTTCAAGATCATTTGTATTTTTTTTTTTTTACTTTACGCGGAATTCCTAACTAAAATAAAATAGATATGTACAATGAACCGATAGATGAGATTTTCCTGTCCCTAAAAAAGAAAAAGATGACCCCTTCTTCCTGAGAATTTCCGATAAATTTTTATTCTTTTTTTTATATGATACGCCGATAAGATAAATTTTAATTTTTTTTATACGTTAGGTTTCAGATGTATAAAATTTTTTTATTATATGAAACCAAAAAGAAGAAATGACAAGAAAATTGTATATAGATAGAGGGGAAAATAACAATGTGGAAAACAAGACAGGTATTTTGTACAATGACACTGTACAAGAACTTTAAAAAGGGATGTAGCGCAGCTTGGTAGCGCGTTTGTTTTGGGTACAAAATGTCACGGGTTCAAATCCTGTCATCCCTACCTATTACTTCTCTTATGGGCAGTAACGAGGGATTAATTAAGATCGATTGAAATTGGACATAATCTTTCATTTTTGCATGCTATACGTATGCAAGATATGTTTGGGGGTAAAAAAACCTTTTCTTTACACTACAGTTGTATCTCCTATAATAAGAAAGCGCTCTTAGTTCAGTTCGGTAGAACGCGGGTCTCCAAAACCCGATGTCGTAGGTTCAAATCCTGCAGAGCGTGATTCCGTTTATGTTATGTCGAATCACAATAAAAAAAACTTAACAAAAAAAAGTTTAATTGAAACTTGAACTTGACCTCCCGCAGGGAGGAGGTCAATCAAAAAAAAGAAATGTTACTCAATCAAAGGTCCAACTGATCACCACGTCTGTATTGTAAATATGCAGTTACGAATAATCCTGCCAAAGTAATAGGAATTAGACCTAAGACGATTCCAAATAGAAAAACTTCAATCATTTCGGTTTTTTGAGGGGATAAAAAGATGAGTAAGATCTATCCCTAAATATTAATCTGAATTAT